CTGGAATGAAAGAACAAAAATGGATTCATGAAGGTTTAATTACTGAATCCCTTCCCAACGGTATGTTCCGGATTCGCTTAGATAATCAAGATATGATTCTAGGTTATGTTTCAGGAAAGATCCGACGTAGTTTTATACGAATACTACCAGGCGATAGAGTCAAAATTGAAGTAAGTCGTTATGATTCAACCAGAGGACGTATAATTTATCGACTTCGCAATAAGGATTCGAAGGATTAGGTGTTTTTATCAACTTCAACATCCTTTTCGTGAGAAAAGGATTCGAGATTCAAAATTCCAAGAAACCTATTTTCTTTCAAAAAGTATATTCAGAATTAAAATGAGGAATGCCAAATATGAAAATAAGAGCTTCTGTTCGTAAAATTTGTGAAAAATGTCGACTAATCCGTAGGCGGGGACGAATTATAGTAATTTGTTCCAACCCAAGACATAAACAAAGACAAGGATAATCAGACTTGTTAAAACACCCGATGTAAAAGTAAAAAGGGTAAAAAAAAAAGGGAGGGGGTCCTTTTTGACACGAAATGGATATATCCATATATCTCTGACTCATATTTAGGAGATGAAAAAATATGGCAAAAACTATACCGAGAATTGGTTCACGTAAGAATGGACGTATTGGTTTACGTAAGAATACACGGAGAATACCAAAGGGGGTTATTCATGTTCAAGCAAGTTTCAATAATACTATTGTGACTGTTACAGATGTACGGGGTCGAGTGGTTTCTTGGTCCTCTGCCGGTACTTGTGGATTCAAGGGTACAAGAAGGGGGACGCCCTTTGCTGCTCAAACCGCAGCAGGAAACGCTATTCGTACAGTAGTGGATCAAGGTATGCAACGAGCAGAAGTCATGATAAAAGGACCTGGTCTCGGAAGAGACGCGGCATTACGCGCTATTCGCAGAAGTGGTATACTATTAACTTTTGTGCGGGATGTAACCCCTATGCCACATAATGGCTGTAGACCTCCAAAAAAACGACGTGTGTAGAAATAAAAATTGAAGAGATTTAAAGATAAACAAGAGAAAAAAACGATTCAATTCTTTGAATATTATTATGGTTCGAGAGAAAGTAACAGTATCTACTCAGACACTACAGTGGAAGTGTGTTGAATCAAAAGTAGACAATAAGCGTCTTTATTATGGACGCTTTATTCTGTCTCCACTTATGAAAGGTCAAGCTGACACAATAGGCATCGCGATGCGCAGAGCTTTGCTTGGAGAAATAGAAGGAACATGTATCACACGTGCAAAATCTGAGAAAATACCACACGAGTATTCTACCCTAGTAGGTATTCAAGAATCGGTACATGACATTTTAATGAATTTGAAAGAAATTGTATTTAGAAGTAATCTATACGGAACTTGCGACGCGTCTATTTGTGTCAGGGGTCCTGGATATGTAACTGCTCAAGATATCATCTTACCGCCTTATGTAGAAGTCGTTGACAATACACAGCATATAGCTAGCTTGACGGAACCCATTGAATTGTGTATTGTATTACAAATAGAGAGGAATCGCGGATATCTTATAAAAACGCCAAATAATAACTTTAAAGACGGAAGTTATGCTATAGATGCTGTATTCATGCCTGTTCGAAACGCGAATCATAGTATTCATTCTTATGGGAATGGGAATGATAAACAAGAAATACTCTTTCTTGAAATATGGACAAATGGCAGTTTAACTCCTAAAGAAGCACTTCATGAAGCCTCCCGGAATTTGATTGATTTATTTATTCCTTTTTTACATACGGAAGAAGAAAACTTACATTTAGCGGACAATCAACACATGGTTCCTTTACCCCCTTTTACCTTTCATGATAAATTGGATAAACTACGAAAAAACAAAAAAAAAATAACATTGAAATCGATTTTTATTGACCAATCAGAACTACCTCCCAGGATCTATAATTGTCTTAAAAGGTCCAATATATATACATTATTGGACCTTTTGAATAACAGTCAAGAGGACCTTATGAAAATTGAACATTTTCGCATAAACGATGTAAAACAGATATTGGGCATTCTAGAAAAGCATTTCGCAGTTGATTTACCGAAAAAGCCGAAAATGGGTTTTGAATCTTTAGCACAATTCATAGATTCGGAATCGGGAGAGATTCCCAATTAATTTGAATAATAGATGTGTATCTAGGGACAATTCACTTTGTTTGAAGCGATTATTCCCTAGATACACAGGTCGTGATATTTTAATTTTATTTCACAATTGACTGAATTTCAAAATTAAAAAAGACCTAAAGTTAGGGATTTATCAATAGGTAATGTTGCACCAATACCCAACCAAAGGGCCACTACGGTACCAATCAAAAAGACGGTTGTCGCTACTGGACGACGAAATGGATTTTGGAATTTATTAACATTCTCTAAAAAAGGTACTGTTAATAATCCCGCAGGTACTGAAACCATTAAAAGGACACCCAATAATTTATTGGGTACTGTACGAAGTATTTGAAATACGGG